GATAAATGGAAGGGTGAAAGAAAGAGAGAAAGAGAATATTAATGATATATGATTCCAATATGTATGGTCTATGAAAAATCTCATAAAAGGCAGTGTAATAAAGCATCAATACTGATTCGTCCATAACCATAATTAGATTAATTTGGTTCATAGGAAAAATTCATAGGAAAAAAAAAGAAGTAAAGAGCCACGAGTCAATAAAGACTGAGGAGATTGACTCAGGAACAAATTTCATTAGGAGCTCCGTTGCAAAGTTCAGACCTAGCCATTAATCGAGAAGCGATGGGAACGACGGAACCTGTGACTGCAGAAGATTCTATTAAAAACGAATCCTAATGATTCATTGGGTGGGATGGCGGAACGAACCAGGAATCAATTAATTTATTCTGAGAGGTCATAGGCTGACCTTACGAATGAAACAAATATTAAAAGAGTAAATATTCGCCCGCGAAAGCCTTCTTATTGGATTGCTAAATTTTGGGTGATTCAATAAAGGGCAAAATAAAAGATTCGTTATAAAATAAAAAAAGACATTACATTATCCATAAATAGATATATACGTGTAGTTGCATATACAAACAAGATATAAAAATTCCTACATGACAGATTAAATCTCCACGATTCAGTGTATTTTTCATTAAATACATGCATATTTGTAATATAATATTATTTAAATTTAATCGTTTGATTCGCGAGGAGCTGGATGAGAAGAAACTCTCATGTCCGGTTCTGCAGTAGAGATGGAATTGAGAAACAACCATCAACTATAACCCCAAAAGAACCAGATTTCGTAAACAACATAGAGGAAGAATGAAGGGAATATCTTATCGAGGCAATCGTATTTGTTTCGGTAGATACGCTCTTCAGGCACTTGAACCCGCTTGGATCACATCTAGACAAATAGAAGCAGGGCGGCGAGCAATGACACGATATGCGCGTCGTGGTGGAAAAATCTGGATACGTATATTTCCAGATAAACCTGTTACAATAAGACCTACGGAAACACGTATGGGTTCGGGGAAAGGATCTCCCGAATATTGGGTATCCGTCGTTAAACCGGGTCGAATACTTTATGAAATGGGCGGAGTATCAGAAATTGTAGCCAGAGAAGCTATTTCAATAGCTGCATCCAAAATGCCTATACGAACACAATTCGTTATTGCGGGATAGGGGTGTGGAACCAAAGGAAAGAGATCTGTGCGGTGAAAAAAAACAATCGCAGGTTTTTTTTATTTTTGGACAAAAAATATTTCTTTTTATTCCTTCGCCCTTTACATTGAAAGAACAGATAAAAAAAAATATGATTCAACCTCAGACCCATTTGAATGTAGCGGACAACAGCGGGGCTCGAGAATTGATGTGTATTCGAATCATAGGAGCTAGTAATCGCCGATATGCTCATATTGGTGACGTTATTGTTGCTGTAATCAAAGAAGCAGTGCCCAATATGCCTCTAGAAAAATCTGAAGTGATTAGAGCTGTAATTGTACGTACATGTAAAGAACTCAAACGTGACAACGGTATGATAATACGATATGATGACAATGCAGCAGTTGTCATTGATCAAGAAGGAAATCCAAAAGGAACTCGAGTTTTTGGTGCGATCGCTCGGGAATTGAGACAGTTGAATTTTATTAAAATAGTTTCATTAGCCCCTGAGGTATTATAAATACTAATAGATGAGACCATGATAGGGTATCTGAAATAAATTCAATTAACTGAAAACTGAAAAAAATTCAATTAAAAATGAATTAGTAGATTGTGTCTCACGCATATACCTTTAAAATTCATAAAAAAAAAACAGAGCATGTTGATTATATCGAAACTCGGAGGCACCAATAATTATAATTTGTCATGGGTAGGGACACTATTGCCGACATAATAACTTCTATACGAAATGCTGACATGGATAAAAAAAGAACGGTTCGAATAACATCTACTAATATTACCGAAAACATTGTGAAAATACTTCTACGAGAAGGTTTTATCGAAAACGTGAGAAAACATCAGGAAAACAACAAATATTTTTTGGTTTTAACCCTACGACATAGAAGGAATAGGAAAGGGCCATATAGAACTATTTTAAAACGTATCAGCCGACCCGGTCTACGAATCTATTCTAACCATCAACGCATTCCTAAGATTTTAGGTGGAATGGGGATTGTAATTCTTTCTACTTCTCGCGGTATAATGACAGACCGAGAGGCTCGACGAGAAGGAATCGGAGGAGAAATTGTGTGTTATATATGGTGATCCTTCTGATATCCGAATTGGATCCGTAACTTCCTATTTGTGAAAAAAAAAGAGGAAAGACAAGCTGTCTAATATCACTCCTCCTCCATTAGTTGATACTTCAAGGGGGTTACTTGGAATGAAAGAACAAAAATGGATTCATGAAGGTTTAATTATTGAATCACTTCCCAACGGTATGTTCCGGGTTCGTTTAGATAATGAAGATCTGATTCTAGGTTATGTTTCAGGAAAGATCCGACGTAGTTTTATACGGATACTACCAGGAGATAGAGTCAAAATCGAAGTAAGTCGTTATGATTCAACCAGAGGGCGTATAGTTTATAGACTCCGTAACAAAGATTCGAACGATTAGGTGGCTTTTTCAACATTCTCTTCATGGGGATTACAATTCGAGGTTCAAAATTTCAAGAGACTTATTTTCTTCCAAAGCAAAGAGTAGATTCAGAATTAAGGTAAGGAAGAACAAATATGAAAATAAGGGCCTCCGTTCGTAAAATTTGTGAAAAATGTCGACTGATCCGTAGGCGGGGACGAATTATAGTAATTTGTTCCAACCCGAGACATAAACAAAGACAAGGATAATCTTTCTAAAAAGGGACTCTCTAAAGAATCCGATGTACAAATAAAGAATCTGTTTTGACATGAAATGGATATATCCGTATATCTCTAACTCATATTTATGAGATGATAAAATATGGCAAAACCTATACCAAGAATTGGTTCACGTAGAAACGGACGTATTGGTTTACGTAAGAGTGGACGTAGAATACCAAAGGGAGTTATTCATGTTCAAGCAAGTTTCAACAATACCATTGTGACTGTTACAGATGTACGAGGTCGAGTGGTTTCTTGGTCTTCTGCCGGTACTTGTGGATTCCGGGGTACAAGAAGAGGGACACCATTTGCTGCTCAAACCGCAGCAGGAAATGCTATTCGTACAGTAGTGGATCAGGGTATGCAACGAGCAGAAGTCATGATAAAAGGTCCTGGTCTCGGAAGAGATGCAGCATTACGAGCCATTCGTAGAAGTGGTCTACAATTAAGTTTTGTACGGGACGTAACCCCTATGCCACATAATGGATGTAGACCTCCTAAAAAAAGACGTGTGTAGAAATAAGAATGGAACAGATTTCAAGAGAAATAAATGATTCAATGATCTGATCAAATAATATTACTATGGTTCGAGAGGAAATAGCAGTATCTACTCGGACACTACAGTGGAAGTGTGTTGAATCAAGAGTAGACAGTAAGCGTCTTTATTATGGACGTTTTATTTTGTCTCCGCTTATGAAAGGTCAAGCCGATACGATAGGCATCGCGATGCGAAGGGCTTTGCTTGGAGAAATAGAAGGAACATGTATCACACGTGCAAAATCTGAGAAGATACCACACGAATATTCTACCATAGTAGGTATTGAAGAATCAGTACATGAAATTTTAATGAATTTGAAAGAAATTGTATTGAGAAGTAATCTGTATGGAACTCGCGACGCATTTATTTGCGTCAGGGGTCCTGGATACGTAACTGCTCAAGACATCATCTCACCACCTTCTGTGGAAATCGTTGATACTACACAGCATATAGCTAGCCTGACAGAACCAATTGATTTGTGTATTGGATTACAAATCGAGAGGAATCGCGGATATCGTATGAAAACACCAAATAACTCTCAAGATGGAAGTTATCCTATAGATGCTGTATTCATGCCTGTTCGAAATGCGAATCATAGTATTCATTCTTATGGGAATGGGAATGAGAAACAAGAGATACTTTTTCTCGAAATATGGACGAATGGGAGTTTAACTCCTAAAGAAGCACTTCACGAAGCCTCCCGGAATTTGATTGATTTATTTATACCTTTTCTAGATGCGCAAGAAGAGGACATCCAATTAGAGGACAATCAAAACAAGGTTACTTTACCTTTTTTTACCTTTCATGATAGATTAACTAAACTAAGGAAAAACAAAAAAGAAAAAGAAATAGCATTGAAATGTATTTTTATTGACCAATCAGAATTGCCTCCCAGGACCTATAATTGCCTCAAAAGGTCCAATATACATACATTATTGGACCTTTTGAATAACAGTCAAGAAGATCTTATGAAAATGTTCCATTTTCAGATAGAAGATGTAAAACAGATATTGGACATTCTACAAAAGCATTTCGCAATTGATTTACCTAAGAATAAGTTTTAAATCCATTGGAATTATTTCATCTTTTTTTTATAAAATATAAAAAGAAAATGGATTTTGAATCTTCAACACAGTCCATATATTCGGACTAGATCCAGAAAGATAAAAATAGAATAGATGTATCTAGGGAATAATCGCTTCAAAGCAAATCCTCCCTAGATACATACGTCGTGATATTATATTTTATTTCATTTCATGGTTGAATCAATTTAAAAAAGACCTAAAGTTAGAGATTTATCAATAGGTAATGTTGCTCCAATACCCAACCAAAGGGCTACCGCGATACCGATCAAAAAGACGGTTGTAGCTACTGGACGACGAAATGGGTTTTGGAATTTATTAACATTCTCCAAAAAAGGTACTGTCAATAATCCCGCAGGTACTGAAACCATTAAAAGAACACCCAATAACTTATTGGGTACTGTACGGAGTATTTGAAATACGGGAAAGAAGTACCATTCGGGTAATATTTCCAAAGGAGTTGCAAATGGATCTGCTGGTTCACCAATCATTGATGGTTCTAGAACCGCTAAGCCTACGTTACATGCAATAGT